GTCCCTGTAGCTTAGTGCCCAAAGCATAGCACTGAAGATGCTAAGACGACACCAACAAGATGTCCAAGGACAAAAGACTTAGTCCTAACCTTACCGTTAATTGTTGCCAAACATATACATGCAAGTATCCGCGCCCCAGTGTAAATGCCCCCAGCTATCTCACCAAGACAAAAGGAGCAGGTATCAGGCACACACCCTAACTGTAGCCTAAGACACCTTGCTTTGCCACACCCCCACGGGTATTCAGCAGTAATTAACATTAAGCAATAAGTGCAAACTTGACTTAGTTATGGCAAAATCCAGGGTTGGTTAATCTTGTGCCAGCCGCCGCGGTCATACAAGAAGCCCAAATTAACAGTAGCACGGCGTAAAGAGTGGCATGAGGATATCCCCACCACCAGGACCAAAGCGCAGCTAAGCTGTCATAAGCATTAGCTGCGTTAAAGAACGCCTACAAAATGATCCTAGTTTAACGTGACTTACTTACCGCCACGAAAGCTGAGGTACAAACTGGGATTAGATACCCCACTATGCTCAGCCCTAAATCTCGACACCACCCTAAAACTAAAGTGTCCGCCTGAGAACTACGAGCACAAACGCTTAAAACTCTAAGGACTTGGCGGTGCCTCAAACCCACCTAGAGGAGCCTGTTCTATAATCGATAATCCGCGATACACCCGACCACTCTTTGCCTACACAGCCTACATACCGCCGTCGCCAGTTTACCTAACTTGAAAGAGCAATAGTGAACACAACAGCCCTAACCACGCTAACAAGACAGGTCAAGGTATAGCCTACGGAGTGGAAGAAATGGGCTACATTTTCTAACCTAGAGAACTACGAAAAGGGGCATGAAACTTCCCCTAGAAGGCGGATTTAGCAGTAAAGCTGGGCAATAATACCCCCTTAAAACAGGCCCTGAGGTACGTACATACCGCCCGTCACCCTCCTCATAAGCCACACACATATGTAACTTAACACCAACTCTGGCCAAAGACGAGGCAAGTCGTAACAAGGTAAGTGTACCGGAAGGTGTACTTAGCATACCAAGACATAGCTATAAGACCAAAGCGCTCAGCTTACACCTGAGAGATATCTGCAACTACACAGATTGTCTTGAAGCCACCCCCTAGCCCAGCCACCATGCACAACTAAATATTAAAAACCCACTAACCTCTAAGAACTAAAACATTTTAACAACCCAGTATAGGCGATAGAAAAGAACTTCCTGGCGCGATAGCAAGCTTGTACCGTAAGGGAAAGGTGAAATAACAGTGAAACCATAAGCCTCAGACAGCAAAGATTAACCCTTGTACCTTTTGCATCATGATTTAGCAAGAACAACCAAGCAGAACGAATTTAAGCTTGCCTCCCCGAAACCTAGGCGAGCTACTTACAAGCAGCTTCTCGAGCGAACCCGTCTCTGTTGCAAAAGAGTGGGATGACTTGTCAGTAGTGGTGAAAAGCCAACCGAGCTAGGTGATAGCTGGTTGCCCATAAAATGAATTTAAGTTCGCCCTTGGCTCCCTCCGAAACGGACACCTGTCTACCCCCATGTAGCCAGCCAAGAGTTACTTAAAGGAGGTACAGCTCCTTTAAAAGAGAATACAACCTCTCCCAGCGGGTAAGTCACCGATCCAACCAGCCTGTTGGCCTTCAAGCAGCCATCAACAAAGAGTGCGTCAAAGCTCCCCACCAAAAACATTTTAACAATACAACCCCCTTAACTCCTAATGGGCTAACCTATATCAATAGAAGAATTAATGCTAAAATGAGTAACTTAGGACCGCCCTCCTCTATAGGCGCAAGCTTACATCTATACATTATTAACATAGCACCAAAATACCTTAATCTTAACAAGACCCTGTATTCTTTACTATGTTGACCCAACCCAGGAGCGCCAGTCAGAAAGATTAAAATCTACAAAAGGAACTAGGCAAACCCGAGGCCCGACTGTTTACCAAAAACATAGCCTTCAGCCAAACAAGTATTGGAGGTGATGCCTGCCCAGTGACACCCTGTTCAACGGCCGCGGTATCCTAACCGTGCAAAGGTAGCGCAATCAATTGTCTCATAAATCGAGACCTGTATGAATGGCTAAACGAGATCTCAACTGTCTCTTGTAGATAATCAGTGAAATTGATCCCCCCGTGCAAAAGCGAGGATAATACCATAAGACGAGAAGACCCTGTGGAACTTAAAAATCAACAATCACCTCTTCAACACATAAACCTACCCAGGCCCACTACCCAGAGAACACTGATTGTCATTTTTTGGTTGGGGTGACCTTGGAGAATAGCAAAACCTCCAAAAACAGGACTATAGATCTTAACTTAGAGCTACCCCTCAAAGTACTAATAGTAACCAGACCCAGCACTAATCTGACCAATGGACCAAGCTACCCCAGGGATAACAGCGCAATCCCCTCCAAGAGCTCCTATCGACGAGGGGGCTTACGACCTCGATGTTGGATCAGGACATCCTAATGGTGCAGCCGCTATTAAGGGTTCGTTTGTTCAACGATTAATAGTCCTACGTGATCTGAGTTCAGACCGGAGCAATCCAGGTCGGTTTCTATCTATGACTGACTTTTCTTAGTACGAAAGGACCGGAAAAGTAAGGCCAATGTGACACACACGCCTTCCCTTTAAGTAATGAACGCAACTAAATTACGAATTGGGTCCCCCAATCGCCCTAGAAAAGGGCCGCTAGCGTGGCAGAGCTTGGCAAATGCAGAAGGCTTAAGCCCTTTACTCAGAGGTTCAAATCCTCTCCCTAGCTCCCCTGCAAATGACATGAACCCAGCCAATAATTCAACTCACTATATCCCTCTCCTATATCATTCCAATCCTAGTTGCAGTGGCCTTCCTAACCCTAGTAGAACGAAAAGTACTAAGCTATATACAAGCTCGCAAAGGCCCCAACATCGTTGGCCCATTTGGACTGCTCCAACCTATAGCAGATGGTGTTAAACTATTTATTAAAGAACCAATTCGCCCATCAACATCCTCACCCCTCCTATTCATCGCCACCCCAATACTAGCACTCTTACTGGCAATAACAATCTGAATTCCACTCCCCCTCCCATACTCCCTCACAGACCTAAATCTAGGAATACTATTCCTTCTTGCAATATCAAGCCTAGCAGTATACTCAATCCTATGGTCAGGCTGAGCCTCAAACTCTAAATATGCCCTAATCGGTGCTCTACGAGCAGTCGCCCAAACTATTTCCTATGAAGTAACCCTCGCCATCATCCTTCTCTCAGTAATTGTATTAGCTGGAAACTATACCCTCAACACTCTAGCCACCACCCAAGAACCCCTATACCTAATCTTCTCCTCCTGACCCCTAGCTATAATATGATACATCTCTACCCTTGCCGAAACAAACCGAGCCCCATTTGATCTCACAGAAGGCGAATCAGAGCTAGTGTCAGGATTCAATGTAGAATACGCCGCCGGTCCATTCGCATTATTCTTCCTAGCCGAATACGCAAACATCATACTGATGAACACCCTAACCTCCATCCTATTCTTCAACCCCAGCATACTAAGCCTACCTCCCGAACTGTTCCCCACCATCCTAGCCACAAAAACTCTCCTACTATCCTCCGGATTCCTATGAATTCGTGCTTCTTACCCCCGATTTCGCTACGACCAACTTATGCACCTCCTATGAAAAAACTTCCTACCATTAACACTAGCGCTATGTCTCTGACACACCAGCATACCCATCTGCTACGCAGGCCTGCCTCCTTACCTAAGGAAATGTGCCTGAATATTTAAAGGGTCACTATGATAAAGTGAACATAGAGGTATACCAGTCCTCTCATTTCCTAGTACCTTAAAAAATTTAGAAAAGTAGGAATCGAACCTACACAAAAGAGATCAAAACTCTTCATACTTCCTCTATATTATTTCCTAATAAGGTCAGCTAAGTAAAGCTATCGGGCCCATACCCCGAAAATGATGGTTTAACCCCTTCCCTTATTAATGAACCCCTACGCTAAACTAACATTCTCCCTAAGCCTTGTCCTAGGAACAACCATCACTATTTCAAGCAACCATTGAATAATAGCCTGAACCGGGCTTGAAATCAACACCCTAGCTATCATCCCCCTCATCTCAAAACATCACCATCCACGAGCCATCGAAGCGGCAATCAAATACTTTCTAGTCCAAGCAGCAGCCTCAACACTACTTCTCTTTTCAAGCACAATCAATGCCTGACACACAGGACAATGAGACATCACCCAACTTACTCATCCCACATCCTCCTTACTTATAACAATAGCAATCGCAATAAAACTAGGCCTAGTACCATTCCACTTTTGATTCCCAGAAGTCCTACAAGGCTCTCCCCTAGTTACTGCAATGCTTCTATCAACAGTAATAAAATTCCCCCCAATTACCATTCTCCTCCTTACATCCCACTCACTAAATCCCACCCTACTTACCATAATAGCAATCGCCTCAGCTGCACTCGGAGGCTGAATAGGACTTAACCAAACACAAATCCGAAAGATCCTAGCCTTCTCCTCAATTTCACACATAGGATGAATAACTATCATCCTTATTTACAACCCAAAACTAACACTAATAACATTCTACCTATACTGCATTATAACTGCAACCATCTTCATAACCCTAAACTCAACAAACTCCCTAAAACTATCAACAATAATAACCTCCTGGGCGAAAACCCCAGCACTAAATGCATCCATAATAATAGCACTACTATCACTAGCAGGACTACCCCCACTAACAGGATTTCTTCCCAAATGACTCATCATTCAAGAACTCTCTAAGCAAGAAATAACCACCTCCGCTACAATCATCGCAATCCTATCCCTGCTAAGCTTATTCTTCTATCTCCGCTTGGCTTACTACTCAACAATCACCCTTCCGCCCAACCCCATGAACCAAATAAAACAATGGTGCACTAACAAACCCACAAACACCCTAGTCGCCACACTTATCTCCCTATCAACTCTCCTACTCCCAGCATCCCCAATAATTCTTGCCTCCATTTAGAAACTTAGGATAGCCCCCAAACCGAAGGCCTTCAAAGCCTTAAACAAGAGTTGAACCCTCTTAGTTTCTGCTAAGACTCGCAGGCCATTAACCTACATCCTCTGAATGCAACTCAAATGCTTTAATTAAGCTAGAGCCTTAACCTAGACAGATGGGCCTCGATCCCATATTCTCCTAGTTAACAGCTAGGCGCTCAAACCAGCGAGCTTCAATCTACTAAAACTCCGGCACATGCTTAATGTACATTAATGAGCTTGCAACTCACCGTGAACTTCACTACGGAGCTGATAAGAAGAGGAATTAAACCTCTGTAAAAAGGACTACAGCCTAACGCCTATAACACTCAGCCATCTTACCCGTGACTTTCATTAACCGATGACTATTCTCAACCAACCATAAAGACATTGGCACCCTATACTTAATCTTTGGAGCATGAGCCGGAATAGTTGGAACCGCCCTCAGCCTATTAATCCGGGCAGAACTCGGCCAACCTGGTTCCCTCCTAGGAGATGACCAAATCTATAACGTAATCGTCACCGCCCATGCTTTCGTAATAATCTTCTTCATAGTTATACCAATCATAATTGGAGGATTTGGCAACTGACTAATCCCCCTTATAATCGGAGCCCCTGACATAGCATTCCCACGTATAAATAATATAAGCTTCTGACTTCTCCCACCCTCATTCCTCCTTCTTCTTGCCTCATCCACAGTAGAAGCGGGAGCTGGCACAGGATGAACCGTATACCCCCCTCTTGCTGGCAACTTAGCCCACGCAGGCGCATCAGTAGATCTAGCAATCTTTTCTCTTCACCTATCAGGCGTCTCATCCATTTTAGGGGCAATCAACTTTATCACAACCGCCATCAACATAAAACCACCCGCCCTAACACAATACCAAACCCCACTATTCGTCTGATCTGTCCTCATCACTGCTGTTCTACTCCTCCTTTCACTTCCAGTTCTCGCTGCCGGAATTACAATACTACTTACAGACCGAAATCTAAACACCACATTCTTCGACCCGGCCGGAGGAGGTGACCCCATCCTATACCAACACTTATTTTGATTCTTCGGTCACCCTGAAGTATACATTCTAATTCTCCCAGGATTCGGAATTATCTCCCACGTAGTAACCTACTATGCAGGCAAAAAAGAACCATTTGGCTACATGGGCATAGTATGAGCCATATTATCCATTGGATTCCTAGGCTTTATCGTATGAGCTCACCACATATTTACAGTAGGCATAGATGTAGACACACGAGCATATTTCACATCCGCTACAATAATCATCGCAATCCCAACAGGAATTAAAGTCTTCAGCTGACTAGCCACACTTCATGGGGGAACAATCAAATGGGATCCACCAATATTATGAGCCCTCGGGTTCATCTTCCTATTTACAGTAGGAGGCCTCACCGGAGTAGTCCTAGCAAACTCTTCACTGGATATCGCCCTACATGACACATATTATGTAGTCGCCCACTTCCACTATGTACTATCAATAGGAGCCGTATTCGCCATCCTCGCAGGATTCACCCACTGATTCCCACTATTCACAGGATTCACACTCCACCCCACCTGAGCCAAAGCTCACTTCGGAGTAATATTCACAGGCGTAAATTTAACATTCTTCCCACAACACTTCCTAGGTCTAGCAGGCATGCCACGACGTTACTCAGATTACCCAGACGCTTATACTCTGTGAAACACTCTATCCTCCATCGGCTCCTTAATTTCAATGACAGCTGTAATTATACTAATATTCATCATTTGAGAGGCTTTAGTATCAAAACGAAAAGTCCTTCAACCAGAACTAACAAGCACTAACATTGAATGAATCCACGGCTGCCCTCCCCCATACCACACCTTCGAAGAACCTGCCTTTGTTCAAGTCCAAGAAAGGAAGGAGTCGAACCCTCGTATACTGGTTTCAAGCCAGCCGCATTAAACCATTTATGCTGCTTTCTTATGAGATGTTAGTAAAACTATTACATAGCCTTGTCAAGACTATATTACAGATGAAAATCCTGTACATCTTAACATGGCAAACCACTCACAACTAGGATTCCAAGACGCCTCATCCCCAATTATAGAAGAACTTGTCGAATTCCACGACCACGCCCTTATAGTTGCACTCGCAATCTGCAGTCTTGTACTCTACCTACTAACCCTCATACTAATAGAAAAACTCTCCTCAAACACTGTGGACGCACAAGAGGTAGAACTTATCTGAACAATCCTACCAGCTATCGTCCTCATCCTCCTTGCCCTCCCATCCCTACAAATCCTCTATATAATAGATGAAATCGACGAACCAGACCTCACACTAAAAGCCATTGGCCACCAGTGGTATTGATCATATGAATATACAGACTTCAAAGACCTAACATTCGACTCATACATAATCCCCACAACAGAACTACCACTAGGCCACTTCCGACTGCTAGAAGTTGACCATCGCGTTGTAATCCCAATAGAATCACCAATCCGCATCATTGTAACTGCCAGCGACGTACTTCACTCCTGAGCAGTACCAACCCTAGGAGTAAAAACCGATGCAATCCCAGGACGGCTTAACCAAACATCGTTCATCGCTACCCGACCAGGCATCTTCTATGGCCAATGCTCAGAAATCTGTGGAGCAAACCATAGCTTCATACCCATTGTAGTTGAATCAACTTCTCTGTCACACTTCGAGAACTGATCTTCCCTCCTATCATCCTAACCATTAGGAAGCTATGCAACAGCACTAGCCTTTTAAGCTAGAAAGAGAGGATCACCCACCTCCCTAATGATATGCCACAACTCAATCCAAATCCATGACTATTTATCATAATTTCATCATGGCTAATCTACTCACTAATCATCCAACCCAAAATCCTTTCATTCCCACCCACCAACCCTCCATCAGAAGCCCCCACAGCACCCTCAAAAACCTCCCCCTGACCCTGACCATGAACCTAAGCTTCTTTGACCAATTTATAAGCCCCTACTTCATAGGCATCCCACTAATTCTTATTTCATTACTATTCCCAGCATTACTATTCCCATCCCCCCACAATCGATGAATCACCAATCGAACATCCACCCTACAATCATGACTCATCTTCACAATTACAAAACAACTAATAACCCCACTAAACAAAAAAGGCCACAAATGAGCACTAATCCTTTCCTCGCTCATAATCTTCCTCCTTTCAATTAACCTTCTAGGACTTCTTCCATATACATTCACCCCAACCACACAACTATCAATAAACCTTGCACTAGCTTTCCCACTATGACTCGCTACACTTCTTACAGGACTACGAAACCAACCATCTGCCTCACTAGGACACCTCTTGCCCGAAGGTACACCCACCCCCCTAATCCCAGCCCTAATTATAATCGAAACCACAAGCTTACTAATTCGCCCACTTGCTCTAGGAGTACGCCTCACTGCCAACCTCACAGCGGGCCACCTATTAATCCAACTTATCTCAACTGCTACTGCAACCCTACTCTCCATCATACCAGCAATTTCCCTCCTTACCATATGCATCCTGCTCCTACTTACTATCCTAGAAGTAGCAGTAGCTATAATCCAGGCCTACGTCTTTGTACTCCTTCTAAGCCTATACTTACAAGAAAATATCTAATGGCCCACCAAGCTCACACTTACCACATAGTAGACCCAAGCCCTTGACCCCTCTTCGGAGCAGCCGCTGCCCTACTTACTACATCAGGACTCATTATATGATTCCACCACAACTCAACAATTCTTCTATCCCTAGGCCTACTCTCAATACTCCTAGTTATACTCCAATGATGACGAGACATTGTCCGCGAAGGGACATTCCAAGGCCACCACACCCCAACGGTCCAAAAGGGACTTCGATACGGAATAATTTTATTCATCGCATCTGAGGCCTTCTTCTTCCTGGGGTTTTTCTGAGCATTCTTCCACTCCAGCCTAGCTCCCACCCCAGAACTAGGAGGACAATGACCCCCAACAGGAATCCAACCTCTTAATCCCATGGATGTGCCCCTATTAAACACAACCATCCTCCTAGCTTCAGGTGTTACCGTAACATGAGCCCACCACAGCATTACAGAGGGTAACCAAAAACAGGCAACTCAAGCATTAACTTTAACAGTCCTCCTAGGAATCTACTTCACAGGCCTTCAGGCAATAGAATACCACGAAGCCCCATTTTCAATCGCCGATGGCATCTACGGCTCCACATTCTTCGTCGCTACAGGATTCCACGGCCTCCACGTAATTATCGGGTCCTCCTTCCTACTTGTATGCCTCCTACGTTTAATCAAATTCCACTTCACATCAAATCACCACTTTGGCTTTGAAGCCGCAGCATGATACTGACACTTCGTAGACGTCATCTGATTATTCCTCTATATATCTATCTACTGATGAGGATCTTGCTCTTCTAGTATACTCATTACAATTGACTTCCAATCTCTAAAATCTGGTGCAACCCCAGAGAAGAGCAATTAACATAATTATATTTATACTCATCTTATCACTAGTACTTACAACTGTCCTAACTACACTAAACTTCTGACTAGCCCAAACTACACCAGACTCAGAGAAACTATCACCATATGAATGTGGGTTCGACCCCCTGGGATCCGCCCGACTACCTTTCTCAATTCGATTCTTCCTCAGTAGCAATCCTATTCCTCCTATTTGATCTCGAAATTGCCCTCCTCCTACCACTCCCATGAGCAATTCAACTCCACTCCCCCTCTACCACTTTAATCTGAACCTTCACTATTATCCTCTTACTCACCCTCGGACTAATCTACGAATGGACTCAAGGGGGCCTAGAATGAGCAGAATAAACAGAAAGTTAGTCTAACCCAAGACAGTTGATTTCGACTCAACAAACCATAGTCTAACTCTATGACTTTCTCAATGCCACTAATACATCTAAGCTTCTACTCAGCATTCACCCTAAGCACCCTAGGACTAGCATTCCACCGAACCCATCTAGTCTCCGCCTTACTATGTCTCGAAAGCATAATATTATCTATATACATTACACTATCCATGTGACCCGCCGAAAACCAATCTACATCCTCTACCCTACTGCCAATCTTAATACTTGCGTTCTCAGCCTGCGAAGCCGGTACCGGCCTAGCCATACTAGTAGCATCAACACGAACCCACGGCTCAGACCACCTGCATAACCTAAATCTCCTACAATGCTAAAAATCATCCTTCCCACGATCATACTCCTACCAACAGCCCTACTATCTCCACAAAAATTCCTATGACTAAACACCACCATACACAGCTTCATAATTGCTGCCCTAAGCCTCCACTGAATCCTACCCTCATATTACCCACATAAAAACCTCACTCAATGAACCGGAATCGACCAAACCTCCGCACCACTAATAGTCCTCTCTTGCTGACTCCTCCCACTAATGATCCTAGCAAGCCAAAACCACCTTCAACACGAGCCCCTCTCCCGAAAACGAACTTTCATCGTAACCCTAACCATAGTCCAACCATTTATCCTATTAGCCTTCTCTTCCACAGAACTAACTTTATTTTACATTTCGTTTGAAGCCACACTAATTCCTACCCTAATCCTCATTACACGATGAGGAAACCAGCCAGAACGCCTAAGCGCCGGCATTTACCTCCTCTTCTACACTCTAATCAGCTCCCTCCCCCTTCTAGTAGCCATCCTTCACCTCCATACACAAACCGGTACACTTCATCTCACTATATTAGAACTCAACCCCCAACATCCACCCCTTAACTCATGAGAAAGCCTACTATCAAACTTAGCCCTTCTTCTAGCATTCATAGTAAAAGCACCCCTTTACGGATTGCACTTATGACTACCAAAAGCCCACGTAGAAGCCCCAATCGCTGGTTCAATATTACTAGCCGCCCTGCTTCTAAAACTAGGTGGCTACGGCATTATACGAATCACCCTACTAAGCGGCCCAATTCCAAACACTCTTCTCTATCCCTTCCTTACATTAGCCTTATGGGGGGCCCTCATAACTAGCTCAATCTGCCTACGACAAACAGACCTAAAATCACTCATCGCCTACTCATCCGTCAGCCACATAGGTCTTGTCATCGCTGCATGCATAATTCAAACCCACTGATCATTCTCAGGCGCAATAATCTTAATAATCTCCCATGGACTCACCTCATCCATACTATTCTGCCTGGCCAACACAAATTATGAACGTACCCACAGCCGAATTCTCTTTTTTACTCGAGGCCTTCAGTCCCTACTTCCACTCGCAACAACCTGATGACTACTAGCCAACCTCACAAATATAGCTCTACCCCCAACAACCAACCTCATAGCCGAACTCACAATCATAATTGCCTTATTTAACTGATCTCCACTCACTATTCTCATGACCGGGGCCGCAACATTCCTGACCGCCTCATATACCCTATTTATATTCACTACTACCCAGCGAGGTCCACTGCCAACCCATATCGCACGCTTCCAAAACTCAACTACACGAGAACATCTCCTAATAGCCCTACACATTATCCCACTACTCCTCCTAATCCTAAAACCCACTCTAATCTCCAGATATCCCCTCATGCAAGTATAGTTTAACCAAAACATTAGCCTGTGATTCTAAAAACAGAAGTTGAACCCTTCTTACCTGCCGAGGAGAGGGTTAAACCAACAAGAACTGCTAACTCTTGCATCTGAGACTAAATCCTCAGTCTCCTTACTTTTAAAGGATAAAAGCTAATCCACTGGTCTTAGGAGCCACTCATCTTGGTGCAAATCCAAGTAAAAGTACCACTAATAATGGAACCTGCACTATTACTACCCACCCTTATACTACTAACAATAACAATCATTCTAACACCCATCCTACTCCCACTTATATCGAAAACCCTAAAAAACTCCCCCCATACCATCACACATACCGTAAAAAATGCCTTCTTCACCAGCTTAATCCCTATAACCCTATTCATCTATTCCAATACAGACAGCATCACTACTAACTGAGAATGAAAATTCATTACAAACTTTAAAATCCCCCTTAGCTTCAAAATAGATCAATATTCCATAACATTCCTGCCTATCGCACTCTTCGTAACATGATCAATCCTACAATTTGCATCCTGATACATATCCTCTGACCCACACATCACAAAATTCTTCTCCTACCTCTTAACATTCCTGATCGCCATGCTCACACTAACCATCGCCAACAACATATTCCTCCTATTTATTGGCTGAGAGGGAGTAGGAATCATATCATTCCTCCTTATTAGCTGATGATACGGCCGCTCAGAAGCCAACACCGCCGCCCTACAAGCCGTCCTATATAACCGAATTGGAGATATCGGACTAATCCTCAGCATAGCATGACTAGCTTCAACCACAAACACCTGAGAACTCCACCAATTCCCCCCAACACAAGTCCCAACCCTCCCCTTACTAGGCCTCATCCTTGCTGCAACAGGAAAATCCGCTCAATTTGGCCTTCACCCATGACTGCCAGCTGCAATAGAAGGCCCAACCCCAGTCTCCGCCTTACTTCACTCAAGTACCATAGTAGTAGCCGGAATCTTCCTACTAATTCGAACCCACCCCCTATTATCCAACAACCAAATAGCCCTAACCATCTGCCTCTGCCTCGGAGCCCTAACAACACTATTCGCAGCCACCTGCGCACTAACCCAAAACGACATCAAAAAAATCATCGCTTTCTCTACATCCAGCCAACTAGGACTAATAATAGTCACTATTGGACTCAACCTCCCCCAACTAGCCTTCCTCCACATTTCAACCCACGCTTTCTTCAAAGCTATACTATTCCTATGCTCCGGCTCTATTATCCACAGCCTCAATGGAGAACAAGACATTCGAAAAATAGGAGGACTACAAAAAATACTCCCAACGACAACTTCCTGCCTAACTATTGGCAGCCTCGCCCTAATAGGAACTCCATTCTTAGCTGGATTCTACTCAAAAGACTCAATTATCGAGAGTCTAAACACCTCCTACCTAAATACCTGAGCACTTCTACTAACCCTATTAGCAACATCATTTACCGCAACCTACAGTACACGAATAGCCCTTCTCGTACAAGCCAACTTTACACGCATTCCAACCCTGACACCAGTAAATGAAAACGATACTTCAATTACCTCCCCAATTCTACGCCTTGCCCTAGGCAGCATCCTCTTTGGTCTACTAATCACATCATATCTAATCCCCCCCAAAACTCCTCCCATAACAATACCAATTACCACAAAAACAACCGCCTTAATAGTCACAATGCTAGGAATTATCCTCGCCCTAGAACTCTCAAATATAACCCTAGCCCTAACCCAACCAAAACAAAACATCCATCTAAACTTCTCCTCCTCACTAGGATACTTCAACCCCCTAACCCACCGACTCCTCTCAAAAACCCTACTAAACAACGGACAAAAAATCGCACTACACTTAATCGACCTATCCTGATACAAAAAAATAGGACCAGAAGGCACAGCCGACCTACAACTTATAATAACCAAATCCTCCACCACATTACATTCTGGCTTAATCAAAACATACATAGGCTCTTTCGCCCTATCAATCTTCATCACCTTGTTACTATTAAACTAACCACCCTAATGGCCCCCAACTTACGAAAATCTCACCCTCTTCTAAAAATAGTCAATGACTCACTAATCGACCTCCCCACGCCATCAAACATCTCCGCCTGATGAAATTTTGGATCACTTCTTGGCCTATGCCTAATAACACAAATCCTAACAGGACTCCTTCTAGCCACACATTACACCGCAGATACCACCCTAGCCTTCTCATCAGTCGCCCACACATGCCGAAATGTCCAATATGGATGATTAATCCGCAACCTTCATGCAAACGGCGCCTCATTCTTCTTTATCTGCATCTACCTGCACATCGGGCGAGGCTTCTACTACGGCTCCTACCTATATAAAGAAACCTGAAACACAGGAGTAATCCTCCTCCTCACCTTAATAGCAACAGCCTTTGTAGGATACGTTCTCCCATGAGGACAAATATCATTCTGAGGCGCTACAGTAATTACTAACCTCTTCTCAGCCATCCCTTATATCGGCCAAAACCTCGTAGAATGAGCATGAGGTGGATTCTCAGTAGACAACCCAACATTAACACGATTTTTTGCCCTTCACTTTCTCCTGCCCTTCGGAATTGCAGGCCTAACCTTCATCCACCTAACCTTCCTCCACGAAACTGGCTCAAACAACCCACTAGGAATTACATCAAATTGTGACAAAATCCCATTCCACCCCTACTACTCCACAAAAGACGCTCTAGGCTTCCTAATAATAATTATTCCCCTTCTCACACTAGCCATATTCTCACCCAACCTCCTAGGAGACCCAGAAAACTTTACCCCCGCCAACCCATTAGTTACACCTCCCCATATCAAACCAGAATGATATTTCTTATTTGCATACGCCATCCTTCGATCAATCCCTAACAAGCTCGGAGGTGTCCTAGCCCTAGCTGCATCCGTCCTAATTCTATTCCTAAGCCCCTTTCTACATAAATCCAAACAACGCACAATAACATTTCGACCCTTATCCCAACTCCTATTCTGAATTCTAGTAACAAACCTGTTAATCCTGACCTGAGTCGGAAGCCAACCAGTCGAACACCCGTTCATTATCATCGGCCAAATTGCCTCCCTATCCTACTTCACCATCCTTCTCATCCTCTTTCCCATCATAAGCACTCTAGAAAATAAAATACTCAATTACTAAAATACTCTAATAGTTTATAAAAACATTGGTCTTGTAAACCAAAGACTGAAGACTATACCCCTTCTTAGAGTTCATCAGAAAAAGAGGACTTAAACCTCCATCTCCAACTCCCAAAGCTGGCATTTTCTATTAAACTATTCTCTGTAAACCTCACCTTTAAACCGCCCGAACAGTCCCCCGAGATAATCCCCGCACAAGCTCTAACACAACAAATAACGTTAACAATAACCCTCACCCTGCAACCAAGAATAACCCTACCCCCCAAGAATAAAACAATGCCGCCCCGCCAAAATCCATACGAACAAATAACATTCCTACTCCATCAACAGTCCCCACCCCTATCTTTCAACTTCCAATAGAACCCCCAACCATTACCCCCAATACCAACACCAACACAAAGCCAAACCCGTACCCCATCACCCGTCAGTCCCCTCAAGCCTCTGGATATGGATCAGCAGCCAAAGAAACAGAATACACAAAAACCACTAATATCCCCCCTAAATACACCATAAACAGCACCAACGACACAAAAGACAGACCCATACTTACCAATCATGCACACCCTACAACAGAAGATAACACCAAACCAACCACCCCATAATAAGGGGAAGGATTGGACGCAACCGCCAACCCCCCTAACACAAAACACAACCCTAAGAACAATATAAGATATACCATAAATTTCTGCTTGGCCTCTATCCAAATCCTGCGGCTTGAAAAGCCACCGTTGTCCTCTTCAACTACAGAAACACCTCGCACACCCCCCCCTTCCCCCCCACAATGGGAACTCTCCTACATAATTCTTTTTTTTTCTTAGCTATGTACTTATTACATTAAATGTTAGCCCCCTAATCAATTAATGCTCAGACCAAATTATCACTATTGTCCGTATTAAACCCTAATAATTGTGTTATATGACATATACTAGAATTACCAACCTCCTCTCCATAAGACTATCCAAGATTAATTGTCACCCCACTGTTCTAAAATCTCTCCTCGTACTAAACCCATAATTCATGCTCTATTATACAGTGTATGTTCTTCAACACGAGTATATTTCTCAAGGACAAATTATCAATGCTACTCGGACAAGCAACTGCCAATAACTCTCGTCGGACCGGTGGCTAACCGAACCAGGTTATTTATTAATCGTTCACCTCACGAGGAACGGGCTACGCACCGCATGCTATACCTTCTACTACCAGCTTCAGGACCATTCTTTCCCCCTAAACCCTAGCACAACTTGCACTTTTGCGCCTCTGGTTCCTATGTCAGGGCCATAACAGGGTTGAACCCCATATCAATTCTCTTCACAAGGCATATGGTCACCTTTAGACGTTCATTGTCTCTCTTAATCGCGGCATGGTGCCCATTTTTGGGGCGGTTGGTTCTCTTTTTTTTCTCTGTAACTTCAACGTGCCCTCCGGTGGCTATTCGCGGAGCATACAATCTCTTGACCTGAGCATCAATGGCCCTCGGCCCTTTCCTCTCTTTCATAGAGTCCCTGAATGAGACGGTTGTCGTATTAGGGGAATCATTTTTGCACTGATGCACTTTAGATCGCATTTGGTTATGGAGTATTCCACATACTAATTAATTATGTTGCTTTTCGATTAATGGTTCCTGGACATATTTTACAAATTTTACAAACTTTACATTTTCCCTAGTTTATTAAACGCCACCAGTGGATTTTCAACTAACTCTTTATTCATCATTTATTCATATATTTCATCACTTTTATCACACATTCTATTCATCATCTTCGACACCGAAGTTACATTAAAAATAAAAATCGTTTATCATCATGTTTGTTATGTTAAATTTCACATAAAATTATCATAAAATTATTAATGTAACTCCCCTAATAATAATTCACACAAACCAAAATCGATTCACATCCATATCAAATTCCTTCACCCCACATAAAAATCAAAACCAAATCAAAACCAAATCAAAACCAAATCAAAACCAAATCAAAAACMAATCAAAACCAAATCAAA